CCATGAACGGTTGTTCCTGGAGTAGCCAAATAGGGCTTAGCTGATCTTATTACTAAAGAGTTAACATGAACAATTAGAACCTGACCAGATTTTAGGTGTGGTCCGTATTTAGATATACATACATTTTCACAAATAAACTGTCCAAGGTTTATTATTGCCGATGTTTCTTCACAATAATCGTGATGGACAAAATACCAATTCAAATTGAATGGATTCAAAATTATGTTACTGCATGAATCGGGATTATAAATTCTCCCATTTTCGTCCATGAAATAATATTTAAGTACTTGGAAAGTGTGTTTTAAATTGTCAAGTAGCAAATATTTATTTACCAAGATCTGATTATGAGTTATTAAATGGTAAAATGAGTAAAAATTCGTAATTTTAGGGACAATCCCTAAAGGACCCAACGAATTCCTAATTGGAAGTAGGGAATCCCTTTTAATTGATTCTTTTGTCACATTGTTATTTTTCAAACCGTTGAATGGACCCATTCGCGAACAATTAGATGATGACAAAATTATCAAAGATTGGCATTCCTTATTTCTATTCAACAACGTACGAATAGTTCCTTTATGTTGGGTAAGTGATTGTTGAATTCTTGCCTTGGAATAAAAAGGATTGAGATTGGTGCGATCTGATCCATTAGCGGGGATCAATCCTGACCCTGCCGAATCATTCCGTTTCCCGGTATACGAAATAAGGGACTTCACTAAGTCCATTCTTATGAAATCTCGAATTAGATCATTTAACCTTACTTGAACAAAGGAAGCATGAACTTCTTCTCTAGAAGAACCATTTTTGTCTTGGTCCCAATTCAATACTAAACAAGTTCGAACTAATTGAATACTTGTGTGAGAAATTCCTCGAATTGGTTTACCATTTCCATAAAGGATATAATTGACAACTCGCAGTTGCACATTATCCCTTTCCTGCAACAGATCCTCGGGGAAAAGCGTTGCTAAATTTATCCCGTCCGCTATTTCATATGTGATTACGGGTCGAACCAAAACAAAATACTTTTTCTTGGTAGGTGTGATCCGTTGGACATAGATCCAATTTTTCAATTTTTTGGATTCTTTAGAATTTTTTTTTCCCGTTCCTGGTGGTATCAAGATGCCGCTGTGCCAGGATATCTTATCCGTCTCTCCAGGAAAATGGATATCCCCAGAAAAGATTTTCAGTTCAACCCTTTTTTTTTTTCTTTCCACTCGAACTAATCCGCCCACTCGGCTTTTTATATTTAAAGTTATTTGTGTATCTACTCCAATGATACTATTGTTCCGTACCATTATGGAAGAAGATCCGGGTAAGATATGCACCTCCTCGGGAATGAAAAAAAATCGATCGATTTTCAGTTGGTCTTTTGACCTAAATTCTTTTGTTCCTCGATACTCAATCAAATCCTCTTTTTTGACGATTGAATCCACCTCTATAGTGCCATATTTAGTAATTCCCGAACTGTTTCTTCTGTATCGGGGATCATCGAAATAAGCAAGAATACTATTTATACGGAAAATACCATTTATGGGTATTTCAATCGAGATACCTGAACAGGGTATTAGTTCTTTCTCTCGTTCTTGATTAGGTTGGAATGGAATGATGAATCTATTTCTTCGCCTTTTTGCCACTAAATCAGAATTCTCGTGGAGAATGGCAGGATATGTGAAATTACAATGACCTTTGCATATGATTCGATCAGGTCCTGAATAATCCAGAATCCTCTTCGCCTTTTTACCAGAAGGATCCGAACGAAACAATTTATGTCTCACTTGATCATTAGTCACTGAGAGGTTAGAAATATATCTTCGTTCGAGAGAAAAAGAATTAACATTCATTTGATCTTGATCCTTGTGGAGCGAAAAAGGAACTATACTGGATCTGTACGGATCTCCTGATAATATCCATAAATGACTTGTTTTTGGTAGGAGATGAACATTACCATATGTATATTCGGGTGCATGGTACACATTAGTACTCCAGTGCATTTCTCCCTCTGAGTCAGAATAAATATGTTTTCGAACCCTCTCTTTAAAATTCAAGTTGGATGTTCCCGCGCGAATCTCAGCAATCACTTGTTCTGATTCTACATATTGATCATTTTGAACTAAAAGAAAACTTTTTGGTGGAATATTCACATTATGGAGAATATCCTGACTTTCAACAATTACATATAGGTCTATATAACATAGAAAAGCAGGATGTCCGTGACGTGTACGTGTGGGATGAACCAAATCCTCATTGAATTTGATTTTTCCATTAGAAGGAGCGCGTACATGTTTTGCAGTCCCGCCTGTGAATACTCCACCGGTATGAAAAGTTCTTAATGTTAGTTGAGTACCCGGTTCTCCAATGGATTGACCTGCAATAATACCTACTGCTTCTCCCAATTCGACCAGGTCGCCATGAGTGGGACTCCGACCATAACATAATCGACAGATCCAAGATGTACTCCTGCAAGTAAAGGGGGTTCGAAGAGATATTGGTTGTGCTCGAAAGG